AATAAGGTGCCTGATTAAAGGATTATTTTGATAGAATAAAACATGTATTATATACCCTTATTATATTTTTTAGATTTAAACTAAACCTTAAAAGATCAAAACTTTTTGTGCATCATACACCAAAATATAAAAAGATAAGCTAATAAAGCTATTAGGTTCATACCCTACTTATAGAAGTAAAATCTTCTTCTTTTTAATTTTAAATACTAGAATAATCTTATTTATAAGAATTATAATTTTAGGAACAGGTATTGTTTTTAGAGCTGAAAGATGGTTAGGAATATGAATAGGCCTTGAAATAAATTTAATTTCATTTATTCCAATCCTCTATAAATCTAAAAATATAGCTGCTTCTGAAAGATGTATAATTTATTTTTTAACTCAAAGTTTAGGATCAATTTTGATATTAATTTCTGTATTAATAAATTCAACACTTATAGTGTCTCCCCTTATAAGTGAAGAGTTATTTAATACGATATTAATATTAAGAATAATAATTAAGTTAGGAGTTCCTCCTTTCCATTTCTGATTCCCAGAAACTATCGAGAAAGCGTCATGATTAAACTGTACAATTTTAATAACATGACAAAAAATTGCACCCATATGTATTTTATCTCTATTAATTGAGAATCCCTTAATTACAATTATTATTATTTTTTCTGTAATAATAGGAGCAATCGGGGGTTTAAATCAAACCTCACTACGAAAAATTATAGCTTATTCATCAATTAACCATATAGGATGAATAGTTGCATGTATAAAGTTTAATAACGAGTTCTGACTTAAATATTTATTTATTTATTCAATGATAGTGTTAATAATAACATTTATTTTCAATAAATATTCCTCATTTTATATTAATCAAATAATAAATAGAAGACCATCCTATACAGAAAAATTATTAATTACTATTATATTTTTAAGATTAGGGGGTCTCCCCCCTTTTATTGGATTTATACCTAAATGACTTGTTATTCAATCAATAATTAATTCTAACTCATTATTAATTCTTTTTATTATAATTATATCAACCCTAATTACATTATTTTATTATTTACGTGTAATTAGATCCATTCTATTAATTAGATCCTCGACTATTAAATGAAACCAAAATAGAAAAATTAATTCAAGTATATTGACACTAATAATTATAATTAATATTTCACTTCCTGTTATTTCAACTTTAAGTTTTTAATTATTAAAGCTTTAAGTTAAAAAAACTATTAGCCTTCAAAGTTAAAATTACAAATATTCAATGTAAGCTTTAGTAATAGCTACTACTTTAGAATTGCAGTCTAATATCATATATTGACTATAAAGCCTAATAAAGGGTTTTAACCATAAATAAACTTACAATTTATCGCCTATTAATTTCAGCCACTTTATCATGAATAAATGATTTTTCTCAACCAACCACAAGGATATCGGAACTCTATATTTTTTGTTCGGATCTTGAGCTGGAATTATAGGGACATCATTAAGCTGATTAATTCGAATTGAATTAGGTCAGCCAGGATCACTTATTGGAGATGATCAAATTTATAATGTAGTAGTTACAACCCACGCCTTTATTATAATCTTTTTTATAGTTATACCAATTATAATTGGAGGATTTGGCAATTGACTTGTACCTTTAATAATTGGAGCACCAGATATAGCATTCCCTCGAATGAATAATATAAGATTTTGGCTACTTCCCCCTTCTCTTACCCTCTTACTAGTAAGAAGAGTAGTTGAAAGAGGAGCAGGAACTGGTTGAACGGTGTACCCACCACTATCAAGTAATATTGCTCATAGTGGAGCATCTGTAGATTTAACAATCTTTTCTTTACATTTAGCTGGAGTATCCTCAATTCTAGGAGCAGTTAACTTTATTTCAACAATTATTAATATACGACCAAAAGGTATAACCCCTGATCGTATTCCATTATTTGTATGATCAGTTGGTATTACTGCTTTACTTTTATTACTTAGACTTCCTGTCTTGGCAGGCGCTATTACCATACTTTTAACAGATCGGAATTTTAATACCTCATTCTTTGACCCAGCAGGAGGGGGGGATCCTATTTTATATCAACACCTTTTCTGATTCTTTGGACACCCTGAAGTTTACATTCTAATTCTTCCAGGATTTGGCCTTATTTCCCATATTATCGCTATAGAAACAGGAAAATGTGAAGCATTTGGAACTTTGGGAATAATTTACGCCATAATTTCCATTGGATTATTAGGATTTATTGTATGAGCTCATCATATATTTACTGTAGGAATAGATGTTGATACACGAGCATATTTTACATCTGCCACAATAATTATTGCTATTCCTACTGGAATTAAAATTTTTAGATGAATAGCCACCCTACATGGTAGAATTATATATTATTCCCCTAGAATATTATGAGCCTTAGGATTTGTATTTTTATTCACAATCGGAGGACTGACCGGTGTTATTTTAGCAAATTCTAGAATTGATATCATCTTACATGATACATATTATGTAGTAGCCCACTTTCACTATGTGCTATCAATAGGAGCCGTATTTGCTATTATAGGAAGAATAATTCAATGATATCCTTTATTTACAGGATTAACTATAAACCCCCTATGACTGAAAATTCAATTCTTAATTATATTTATAGGAGTAAATCTAACTTTCTTTCCACAACATTTTTTAGGTTTAAGAGGAATACCTCGACGGTATTCTGATTATCCAGATAATTTCATATCATGAAATATTCTTTCTTCATTAGGAAGTACAATCTCATTAATCAGAATTATTCTATTTCTATTTATTATTTGAGAAAGTATAATTACTAAACGACAAGTACTATTTACACATAATATATCCACAAGAACAGAATGATTACAAAAGTACCCACCTGCTGAACATTCATATTCAGAAATTCCTATTATTTCTACTTCTTAGTGTGGCAGAAATAAGTGCAATGAACTTAAACTTCATTTATAAAGATTTATCTTTCATTAAGAATAGCCACATGAAGAGACTTAATAACTCAAGATGCTAATTCCCCTGTAATAGAACAATTAACCTTTTTCCATGATCATGCACTTATAGTTTTATTAATAATTATAATTCTAGTAATATACACAATAACAACAATTTTTTACAATAAACTAACTAATCGATATATACTAGAAAGACAAATAATTGAATTAATCTGAACAATAATACCAGCTGTTATTTTAATTTTACTTGCACTCCCAAGATTACGAATTTTATACTTAATAGATGAAATTAATAATCCATTATTAACAATTAAATCAATTGGACACCAATGATACTGAAGTTATGAATATTCAGATTTTAAAAATATTGAATTTGATTCATATATAAAACCATATAATAATTTAGAAAAAAGAGAATTCCGCCTTTTAGATGTTGATAATCGAATTATTTTACCATCAAACTGCCAAACCCGTATTCTAGTTACAGCTACTGATGTTTTACATTCCTGAACTATCCCCAATTTAGGAATTAAAATTGATGCTACACCAGGTCGATTAAACCAAGGAAGATTTTCCATTAATCGACCTGGATTAATATTTGGACAATGTTCAGAGATTTGTGGAGCAAATCACAGATTTATACCTATTGTAATTGAAAGTATTTCTACAAATCAATTCATTTACTGATTAAATACTCAATCATTAAGTGACTGAAAGTAAGTAATGGTCTCTTAAACCAAAATATGGTAAGTAACAATTACCCTTAATGAAGGAATTAGTTTAAAAAAAACATTAGACTGTCAGACTAACAATATTAATTATTAATATTCCTTAATCCCACAAATAGCCCCAAGATGATGAACAACCATATACTTTATAGTATCAACTTCATTCCTATTTATTCTTATAATTTTATATTTCCAATCTTATAAATTACCCATTAACAAAGAAAATAAAACAAGAAAAAATATAATAAACTGAAAATGATAACTAACCTCTTCTCAACATTTGATCCAGTTTCATCAATTAATATCTCATTAAACTGAATTAGAATATTAATTAGATTTATTATAATCCCTACATCATTCTGATTAATCCCTTCACGATACAACACTTTATTTAAAATTATTTATATAAAATTACATCAAGAATTTAAAATATTATTAGGAACTAATAATTTAGGCTTTTCAATTATCTTTATTTCACTTTTCACTTTTATTTTATATAATAACATAATAGGACTATTACCTTACATTTTTACAAGATCAAGCCATTTAATATTTACAATAACATTAGCTCTTCCTTTATGGTTATCTCTTATAATTTTTGGTTGAATTAATTATACTCAAAATATACTAGCACATTTAATTCCAGAAGGAAGACCTGCAGCCCTTATACCTCTTATAGCATGTATTGAAACAATTAGAAATATTATTCGACCAAGATCTCTTGCCGTTCGACTTATAGCCAATATAATTGCAGGCCACTTACTTATAAGACTATTAGGAGGTAGTATTATAAATATAAGATCATATATAATCCCATTAATTATAATATTCCAAGTCATTTTAACTTTATTTGAAACAGCAGTCTCATTTATTCAAGCTTATGTATTTTCAGTATTAAGCACTCTTTATACTGCAGAAGTAACCTATGAGATCACATAATCACCCATATCATTTAGTTGATTATAGCCCTTGACCCCTAACAGGATCTATTGGAGCAATAACCTTAACCTCTGGAATAATTATATGATTCCATAAAAATGATATAAAATTATATATTCTAGGAATTATTATTACTATTTTAACCATAATTCAATGATGACGAGATATCACACGAGAAGGTACCTATCAAGGTAAACACACTCTTGCAGTAACAAAAGGTTTAAAATTAGGAATAATTTTATTTATTATTTCAGAAGTATTCTTCTTTATTTCATTCTTCTGAGGATTCTTCCATAGAAGACTATCTCCAACAATTGAAATTGGTATAATATGACCTCCTAAAGGAATTTTAACCTTTGATCCTATACAAATCCCTATATTAAACACCATAATTCTATTATGCTCGGGAATTACAGTAACCTGAGCACACCATAGATTAATTCAAAGCAATCATTCCCAAACTACTCAAGCTCTATTCATTACTGTAATTTTAGGATTATACTTCTCCATATTACAAGCTTTTGAATATTATGAATCTAGATTCACTATTAGAGACTCAATTTATGGATCATGTTTCTTCATAGCAACAGGATTTCATGGAATCCATGTTATTATTGGAACAATCTTCCTAACTGTATGTTTAACACGACATATTATATGCCATTTTAGAAGAAAACATCACTTTGGATTTGAAGCAGCCGCCTGATACTGACATTTTGTTGATGTAATTTGATTATTCCTTTATATCTCTATTTATTGATGAGGTAGTTATCTCTTTAGTATAAAAAGTATATTTAACTTCCAATTAAAAGGTTTATTATTTAAAAGAGATAATTCTTAAAATTACTTTATCAATTACTTTAGCTATAATTATTTCAATTACCATAATTATTTTATGCACAGTAATCTCCAAAAAATCTATTCTAGATAAAGAAAAAATATCCCCATTTGAATGTGGTTTTGATCCTAAAAGATCCTCTCGAATACCTTTTTCTATTCAATTCTTCCTTATCGCCGTATTATTTTTAATTTTCGATATTGAAATCGTTATTATATTACCTATAATTATTACACTAAAATATAGATTCCACAAAATATGATTACTTACAATTATAACATTTATTACTATTTTACTCATAGGATTATACCATGAATGAAAAAATGGAGTCCTAGAATGAGCCAACTAGGGAATGTAGTTAATAATAACATTTAATTTGCAATTAAAAAGTACTGATTATAAGTCTTTCTCACTAAAAGTAGTGAAGTAAAAATTATACATTTAGTTTCGACCTAAAATTTAGAGAATTATTCTCCTTACTTGTAACCCTTTAATTGAAGCCAAATTAAGAGGCATTCCATTGTTAATGGAAAAAATGATATATTTATCCAATTAAAAGAGAATGAAGTATCTAAAAGAAGCTGCTAACTATCTTTTAAAGCGGTTAAACTCCGTTTTTCTCTTAATTCATATAGTTTAACAAAAACATTTCATTTTCAATGAAAAAAAGAATATTTTTCTATGAATTCCCTTATTCAAAAAGATAACCTTATCTAAGTATCTTCAATACTTTGCTTTAAATTTAAGCTACTTGAATTAAAGTAAAGAAAAAATAAATAATAAAATAAAAATTAATATAAAAATCTTAACATTATTAAACTGATAATAATTAATAACCTTACTAAATACAGAACTTAATGAAAGTAAAGAATTAGAAACATAATATTCACCTCAACCTCCATCCATTACCTCTACATAGTTTTTAGATAAATAAAAAGACTTCCCATAAACTATTAAAGTTCTAAAAAAAGGTATAAATCACATTGAACCTCTGAAAAAAGAAAGAAAATATAAACGTAAAGAAAAAGATAATTCACCTAAATTAAAATAAGACACTTCATACCCTAATCAACCCCCCAAAAAAATAAAAATTAAAGGTAATACTTTTAAATATAAAGGTAATACAACCAATTCTGGAACCTCAAATATTAATCAACTCAACATTCTACCTCCAAAAATAGCTACTAAAGATAAAATAATTATAGATTTTATTATAATTTTATCCTCATAATAATCGTGACATCTACATATATTTACATTATAAAATAAACAATAATATACAACACGTACAGTATATGAAACAGTTAACCCAACAGAAACAAAAAAAATAATAAAAACAAAAAAGTTATAATTTGAAGTTATCATCATTTCTAAAATTAAATCCTTAGAATAAAATCCAGACAAAAAAGGTAAGCCACATAATGATATATTTGAAATACAAAAACAAGTGCAAGTAAAAGGCAAATTATTAGTTATAACCCCTATATAACGAACATCCTGAGTGTCCCCTATACAATGAATTATTAATCCCGCACACAAAAATAATAATGCCTTAAAAAAAGCATGAGTTAATAAATGAAAAAAAGATAAAACAGGAAAACCAATAAACAAAATAGATATCATTAAACCTAACTGACTTAAAGTAGATAAAGCAATAATTTTCCTCAAATCAAATTCAAAATTAGCCCCTAACCCTGCTATAAATATAGTTATTATAGATAAACTTAAAATAAAACAACAATTTACATGTAACAACAAATCAGAAAAACGAATTAATAAATAAACCCCAGCAGTAACTAAAGTAGAAGAATGAACTAAAGAAGAAACAGGAGTAGGTGCTGCCATAGCAGCAGGCAACCAAGAAGAAAAAGGAATTTGAGCTCTCCTAGTAAAACCAGCTAAAATAATTAAAGAAACAAGGTAAACTTCCCAAAAATCCCAAAACCCTATATAATAGATATAGTGCCATCTACCAAAATTTAATATTCAAGCAATAGCTAATAAAATAGCAACATCACCAATACGATTAGTTAAAATAGTTAATATACCAGCTGAATAAGATTTAAAATTTTGAAAGTAAACAACTAAACAATAAGAAACAAGACCTAAACCATCCCAACCAATTAAAATTCTTATTAAATTAGGTCTTAAAACTATTATTATTATAGATATAACAAAAAGAAAAACCAACAAATAAAAACGAACCCTATTTACATCAGAATATATATATCTTTCTCTATAATAAATGACTATAGAAGAAATAATAAAAACACAACCAACAAAAATCAAAGATATCCAATCAAATAATAAAGTTATTATTAAAGAACAACTATTTAAAGATAAAATTTCTCAATCCAGAAAAACTAAGTAATCATTAATTAAAAAAAATGAACCTAATAAAAAAAATAAAACCCCAAAAGCTAATAAAAAAAATGAACCTAATAAATAAACAGAAAACTTATTCAAAATAATTTAAAGTTAACCTAATTTAACACCTATAACTCCACAAATTATTATTCTAATTAAACTATTTAAATTATAACCAAATAACAAAAATATCACTCTTAATAATTATAAAATTTAAAGGCAATAAATGATAAAAAATTAAAATATACTCCCGTAAAGAGTTAAAACTAAATTTAGTTAAACCCCCATAAACATAACCATGCTGAACATAAGAATACAAATAAATGCTATAACAGCATCTTAAAAAAGATGAAAAACCTAAAAAAACTATACTTAATGAATTCCATCTTAAAATACCATTAATTAATATAATCTCACCTAATAAATTTAATGAAGGAGGAGAAGCCATATTATTAGAACTTAAAATAAATCAAAATAAAGAAAGAGAAGGTATAAAAACCATTAAGCCTTTATTAATAATAATTCTACGACTAGAAACCCGCTCATAAATAATATTAGCTAAACAAAAAAGACCAGAAGAACATAAACCATGACCAATTATTAAAATAAGAGAACCACAAAGACCTCAAAAATTTAAAGAAAAAATACCACATAATACTAAACCTATATGAGCAACAGAAGAATAAGCAATTAAAGATTTAATATCAACTTGATACAAACATAAAATACCTACTATAAAAGTACCATATAATCTTAATCTAACTCAAATATATCTTCACAATCTAGAATATTCATAAATAAATCTTAATACACGTATAAGACCATAACCCCCTAACTTTAATAAAACACCAGCTAAAATTATAGATCCAGCAATTGGAGCCTCTACATGAGCCTTTGGTAATCAAAAATGAACAAAAATTATAGGTATTTTAATTAAAAAAGCAAAAACTATAGAAATATAAATATAAATATTACAATCAAAATTAATTAAAAAATAAAATAAACCACCAGTATGACTACTAATATAAAAAACCCCTAACAATAAAGGTAAAGAAGCAAATAAAGTATAAAATAACAAATAAAGCCCCGCCCCAAGACGCTCAGGTTGATAACCTCAGCCAAAAATTAAAAACAAAGTAGGAATTAAAGAAGACTCAAAAAATAAATAGAATAAAAACAAATTAGTAGTTGAAAAAGATAAAATTAAAAATAATAACAAGAAAATATTAATAATAAGAAATTCACTTCTATACTTATTTTCCTTAAAAACTAAATATCTAGCAACCAATATTAAAGAAACAATTCAAAAACTCAAAAAAATTATACAAAAAGAAAGAATATCACCACCAAATGAATAACTAATTATTCTAAAATAACTTAAAAATCTAAAAACATTTAAATAATAAAATATACCCAACATTAAATATATAACAATATATCACCACATATTATAAAAAGATAAAAGAATCATAAAAAATAAAAATATAAATATTCCTATCATCCCAAAATTGAAAGTCTAGAGATATTATCATTACCGTGACAACGAATTATTCTAACAAGAATACCCAAACCTATAGCACCTTCACAAACTGCAAAAGTTAAAAAAACTAAAATAAAATAATAAGATAAGTTAAAAACAATTAAAAATCCAAAAAACAAAAAATATAATGATAAAACTAAAAATTCCAAAGCCAATAAAGTTAATAATAAATGCTTACGTATAGAACAAAAAACAATTAAACCAAAAAAAATCATAGAAAAAATAACAATACTATAAAGTAAATTCATAAGTTTTAATAGTTTAAAAAAAATAATGATTTTGTAAATCATAGATAGAATAATCTTTAAAACTTCAGTAGAAGGAAACTCCTTTCATTAATCCCCAAAATTAATATCTTAAATTAAACGACCTACTGATAATGACATCAATTATAATCTTATCCATCACTACAAGAATTGTATTCACAATAATAAAACACCCTTTAAGAATAGGATTAACCTTAATTATTCAAACCATCATAGTTAGAATTATAACAGGATTAATAATTAACGTATTTTGATTTTCATATATTTTAATCATTTCAATACTGAGAGGAGCCCTAGTTCTATTTACTTATATAGCCAGAGTAGCTTCTAATGAAAAATTCCATACCTCGATACAAATAATAATCTTCATTATAATAATTTTAATCCCAGCATCCATTTCTTTCTTTCTTGTGGATCAATTAGAAAATAAAATAATCTGATCCACAATAAAAAAAGATATGCTAAGAATAGAATATACAGATACCCTTTTAAAGTTATTTAATCTACATAATCTATTCATTACTATTTTGATAATTTCATACTTATTTTTAACTATAATTGCTGTTACTTATGTAACAAATATTTATGAAGGACCCCTACGAATAAAAAACTAATGAATAAACCCCTACGTAAAATTCACCCCTTTATTAAAATTATCAATAATTCTTTAGTGGATCTACCAACACCATCTAGAATTTCATTATGATGAAACTTTGGTTCCCTGCTAGGTGTATGTCTAATAATTCAAATTATTACTGGAATTTTTTTAGCAATACATTACACAGGTAATATTGAATTAGCATTCAATAGAGTTGTACACATTTGTCGAGATGTAAATAACGGATGGTTATTACGTAGTCTCCATGCGAATGGAGCTTCATTATTCTTTATTTGCCTATATTTACATATTGGACGAGGAATATACTATGGATCATACAAACTTTTTATAACTTGAATAGTAGGAATTATTATATTATTTATAATTATAGGAACTGCATTTTTAGGGTATGTTTTACCATGAGGTCAAATATCCTTATGAGGAGCTACAGTTATTACTAATTTATTATCAGCTATTCCATATTTAGGAAATGAATTAGTTAAATGATTATGAGGAGGATTCTCAGTAGACAATGCCACTTTAACACGATTTTTCGCACTACATTTTTTATTACCCTTTATTGTTACAGCCTTTGTTATGATTCATCTCCTATTTTTACATCAAACCGGTTCAAGAAACCCTATTGGATTAAAAAGAAATTTTGATAAAGTTCCCTTTCACCCATACTTTTCAATTAAAGATCTAATAGGAATTACATTAACTATAACAATATTTATTATATTAAACTTATGAGAACCACGAATCTTAGGAGATCCAGAAAACTTTATCCCTGCTAATCCATTAGTTACTCCAGTACACATTCAACCAGAATGATATTTTTTATTTGCTTATGCTATTTTACGATCAATCCCCAATAAATTGGGAGGAGTTATTGCTATAATTATATCTATTGCAATTATTGCAGTAATTCCTTTTTCTAATAAAAGAAAATTTCAAGGATTAAGATTTTACCCCTTAAATCAAATTTTATTTTGGTCTCTAGCATCAATCTTAATTTTATTAACATGAATTGGAGCCCGTCCAGCAGAAGAGCCTTTCATTCTAACAGGACAGATTCTAACTGTCTTGTATTTTTCATATTTTATTATTAATCCAATAATATTAAAGTTATGAGATATATTACTTAAATAAAGTTATTTAGCTTAAATAAAGCATATATTTTGAAAATATATGAAAAAGGTTCACCCCTTTATTAACTTTCGCAAAAAAAAATCATTAGGTTGACCTAAAATATATTTAATTCACTTAAAATAATGCAATAAACATTATAGTAACTCCCAGAAAAAGGATATAACTATCCTTATAACTAAGTGCACTAATTTATAACAGTAACGGGGCAAAGTCCCTTAAATTCAAAATAAAACATTCAAAGTTTATACTTAATATATTTAATTCACTTAAAATAATGCAATAAACATTATAGTAACTCCCAGAAAAAGGATATAACTATCCTTATAACTAAGTGCACTAATTTATAACAGTAACGGGGCAAAGTCCCTTAAATTCAAAATAAAACATTCAAAGTTTATACTTAATATATTTAATTCACTTAAAATAATGCAATAAACATTATAGTAACTCCCAGAAAAAGGATATAACTATCCTTATAACTAAGTGCACTAATTTATAACAGTAACGGGGCAAAGTCCCTTAAATTCAAAATAAAACATTCAAAGTTTATACTTAATATATTTAATTCACTTAAAATAATGCAATAAACATTATAGTAACTCCCAGAAAAAGGATATAACTATCCTTATAACTAAGTGCACTAATTTATAACAGTAACGGGGCAAAGTCCCTTAAATTCAAAATAAAACATTCAAAGTTTATACTTAATATATTTAATTCACTTAAAATAATGCAATAAACATTATAGTAACTCCCAGAAAAAGGATATAACTATCCTTATAACTAAGTGCACTAATTTATAACAGTAACGGGGCAAAGTCCCTTAAATTCAAAATTAAAAATACATAATTATTATAATAACTCCTGAAAAAAAAAGAAGATAATTTAAAGATAAAGGTAAAAACATCCTTCAAGTTAAATATATTAATTTATCATAACGGTAACGAGGCAAAGTCCCCCGAACTCAAATAAAACAAAAAACTAAAAAAGTAAACTTAAAAAAAAATAAAATAGAATATAAATCACAACCAAAAAAAACAATACAACATAAAAGTCTTATAAAAAGAATATTTATATACTCAGACAAAAAAATAAATGCAAAACCACCTCTTCTATATTCAACATTAAATCCAGAAACCAATTCAGATTCCCCCTCAGCAAAATCAAAGGGAGAACGATTAGTTTCCGCCAAACAAGAAGAAAATCAACAAAAAAATAAAGGAAATGAAAAAAAAATGAATCAAGTATATTCCTGATACTTTATAAAATCAATAAAATTAAATCTAAAAATTATAATTAATAAACAAATTAAAATTAAAGCTATTCTTACCTCATAAGAGATAGTCTGAGCTACAGAACGAATTCCTCCTAAAAGAGCATAATTAGAGTTAGATCTTCAACCAGATAATAAAACCCCATAAACTCCTATTCCAGTACAACATAAAAAAAATAAAACCCCAAAATTAAAGTTATAAACATTAACTAAATAAGGAAATAACACCCATAAAGAAAAAGATAAAATTAACATAAACACAGGAGAAAAATAATAAATAATAAAATTAGAAAAATAAGGATAAGTTTGCTCCTTAAAAAATAATTTAAGACCATCAGAAAAGGGCTGAAGAATCCCTATAAATCCCACTTTATTAGGACCTTTTCGAAGCTGAATGTAACTTAATACCTTACGCTCTAATAAGGTAGTAAACGCAACTGTAATTAATACACAAATCAATATTAAACCATAAGAGATCAAAAACAATACTATCTGTAAATAAATTACATAAATAAATTCTAAATTTACTGCACTTAATCTGCCAAAATAGTAATATAAATCAAATTAAATAAAATATAATTTATATATTTGGTCCTTTCGTACTAAAATATATTTTAATTTTATGGATAGAAACTGACCTGGCTCACGCCGGTCTGAACTCAGATCATGTAAAAAATTAAAGGTCGAACAGACCTAGTAAGTAAACTTCTGCATTCACTACTTATTTTAATCCAACATCGAGGTCGCAAACTTTCCCATCAATATGAACTCTCCGAAAAAATTACGCTGTTATCCCTAAGGTAACTTATTCTTTTAATCATTAAATATGGATCAACTATACATTAATTAATGAAATTAAATAATAGAAGTTAATTAAATTCTACAATCACCCCAATAAAATAATTCTTAACAATTTAAGTTATAAACACACTAAAATTTCAAATTGAAAAAATTATAAAGATCTACAGGGTCTTCTCGTCCTACAAGACCATTTAAGCTTTTTAACTTAAAAATTAAATTCTAATAATAAATTAAAGAAAGTTAATATCTCGTCCAACCATTCATTCCAGCCCTCAATTAAAAGACAAATGATTATGCTACCTTAGCACGGTTAAAATACCGCGGCCATTCAATTACTCATTGGGCAGGCTAGACCTTATAAAAATAATCAAAAGGACATGTTTTTGTTAAACAGGCGAATATTAAAATTGCCAAGTTACTATAATTTAATTCTATAAAATACTAATTTAATCATTATAACATAAAATATTCAATTCAATCCATTTTTCAAGTATAAACATAAAATAAAATAAATAAAACAAAAGAAAAGCTAATCTATAACGAAATCGATAATGGCTGATTTTAAGCCTATAGGCCTTTTCCTATTAAAACAAAATTTTTATAATTAAACCCGAGCTTATCCCCAAGCATATTAGAAATTAATAATAAAATAAATAAAATTACCCTATAAAATATTAAAATCCTAAATTAAATTTAATTCCAAGAAAACCAGATATTTAAAAACGAATAACATTTCATTCCTAAAATTGGATTATTAATAGTTTTGACACAATAACTAAAATCCAATTTTAACTCTTTTAATTTCGGGAAAAATAAATAATTAGATTAATTTAATAAACCCTGATACAAAAGGTACAATATATAAAAAATACTTCTAATAAACTACAATTTAAACTCCTTCACAGTACCTTTAACTATAAAACAAATTATTATTCCAATAAAATATACTAAAAATAAAAGTTATTTCTATAAAAAAATTAACAACAATTATTTATAATAATAATTATATTATCAGATTAGATTGAATTACACAATCAAATTATTAATGTAAATAATAATACTAATTATTTTAGTTATAATCTGTTTATATACCAGACTCACCTTCCGGTGAGTCTACTTTGTTACGACTTATCTCATTTTAATAAACGAGAGTGACGGGCGATATGTACATAATTTAGAGCTAAAATCAAATTCATAATATAATAAAAGTTACCTTCAAATCCAATTTCTAAAACTATTTTCCATAATTTTATCCATTAATAAATTAAATGTAATCCATCTCTTCTTTATTATTACTGCACCTTGACCTGACATTAAACTCAATAAAGATGAAAGAAAATACCCTAATAAGACATTCAATGACAGAGATATACAAGTTCAAATAAAGTAAAATTTATCGTGGGTTATCAATTACAGGACAGATTCCTCTGAATAGACTAAATTACCGCCAAATTCTTTTAATTTAAAGATCTTAACTATTAATACTAAGGTTAAAAACTTACTGTTCACAATAATAGGGTATCTAATCCTAGTTTCAAATTTAAACTTTCCTATTTAATCATAATTTATACTAAATATATAAATTCTAATTCCACCTAAAATTTACAAAATAAATAATTTTTATTCCAAAATAAATAAAACCAAAAAAATTGCTCACTCCTATTGTTTAACCGCAACTGCTGGCACAATATTAGTTAGAATTAAAAAATTAACTAAATCTGAATTTTTTCAATAAATAAAACAAAAAACTGCGATTAAATAAAATTAAACATTTAGTTTTAGGAATCACACAAAAATTTACATGTTCAATCATCTTACAAGCAATTTACCAAGAAAGAATCAAACTTTGTCACTAAAATTTCTTACCCGGTACATTATAGGAATACTCCCCCCCCTCCTTTGGCTCCCCGGTAGCGCCTGCCCAACAGACAACCCCTAAAGATTTACATTACTATAATAGATATTAGATTATGACTATACATTAAATATTTTATATGGTTAAACTTTCGCATAAGTAAGATAGTTACCTAAAGCATTAGTTATCGATCTCCATTCGCGAGATAAGTTAGGATTAACATACACCTATACGTCCTTATTTCTACTCAAACCGTAGAAATAATACGATGGCTCTGCCCAATAAATATACGCACACTATAATTATATCCCTGAGTGTCCCCAGTATGGAAATATTTACATAGCTATACTCGGCTCCTTTCCCGTACACTCTCTCCTCTCCCATAGGTACCATACACCGTACTCTACCAGTCTCCCTAAATAGTATCATACCCGGACAGCATTGGGGGGGGGGGGGTTTCTTCATAAATAATTTATATTTATAGAAATATAAACATTAAATATAAGTTAAAAACTTACATACCCTAAAGTATATTGAAATTACTCAATCAAATATGACCAAAAATCATCTTTTTTACTTTATGTGACAACTTAATTATTCTGGTACCTATAACTTTAATTCCAACCTAGACTTTGCACATTTTTGAAATTAAAACTTAATTTAGAATCAGATCAAACAATTTGGTACCTATAATAATTAGAACCCTTAATAAATAGAACATATTTAGCCCCTTAATGTTAACAAACCGTACAAATGAACTTTAATTATATTAAATAATCTATAGACCTTTTAATGAATACCGAGAGAAGACATTAAAACCCCTTTAATATTATAATACATTAAATATTATATTTACAATTAAATACAATTTAATCCAAAAAAGATGATAATTAGAACCCTTAATAAATAGAAAATAGAACATATTTAGCCCCTTAATGTTAGTAAACTGTACAAATGAACTTTATATTCACTATAAGAATCCCCAGACATACGTACCAAAATATTTTATTTTACAACTAAATACAATTTAATCCAAAATAAATAATAATCAAAATCCTCAATAAAATAAAACATATTTAGCCCCTTAATGTTAACAAACCGTACAAATGAACTTTAATTATATTAAATAATCTATAGACCTTTTAATGAATACCGAGAGAAGACATTAAAACCCCTTTAATATTATAATACATTAAATATTATATTTACAATTAAATACAACTTAATCCAAAAAAGATGATAATTAGAACCCTTAATAAATAGAAAATAGAACATATTTAGCCCCTTAATGTTAGTAAACCGTACCAAAATTAATTATATAACCAGATTAAATTAAATATCATCCCCAATTAGTAAAAAAAAATTGGGGATTTATATAGATATAAGAATATTAAT